ACATTCTGAAGGGGTAATCCCTGTAAAAAGATCAAAAATCTTTCACCTTTTCTCGGTCATCAAAACAGATTTTAAAACAATTCTATATAAATATCTGTAATTACCTATAAATAGCAAAAATCATGGATAAACATTATATGGAAAAAACTTTATAAATAAAGTAAATCAGCCGGATAATTTATTGCAAAATAACTTGTGCTTACAAAAAGAAAAGGTATATTCTCCCTAATATTGAAAAAAGAGCTAATCTTCTTGCACCAAAGAGCTTTTTATTATCAGTTTCTCTATACAAAAACTTTAGATAATAGGAATAAAAAAACTTCAGATAAAAGAAAAGTCTTAAAAAAGCTCCTAGAATCAAAATAGGAACAAATAACCACCTGAAATCGTTGAATAAGAATCCTTTTAAAACTCTCCACTTCCCAATAAACATTAAAAATGGGGGTAACCCACTTAAACTTAATACGCCAAATCTAATTATTAAATCTTCCCCCAACACAAAGAATACTATTAATAAACCAAATCTAAAACAATAAATAAGAAAAAAGATTCAGAGGCCCCCCAAAGTAGCCCCCACCAGCCCTCAGCCAGTGTGTGCCACCGAGGAACCTCCCAATATAGCACGGACTGAGGTTTGATTTAATCCAATAATCGCCCCTACTAGAGCTCTTATTCTTCCTAGAGCCAGAACTGTTTCTTGAACCCAAGCTCTGTTTTCTAGAATATTAACCAAAAAAGCAAATGGTCCAATTTTTTGTCAAGTTAGGACAATAAATATAGGAAATCAGTTCAAGCCAGCAACTACTCCAGGTACCCAGAAATGCATAGGAAACACTCCTAATTTAACAAAGAGACTACCAATAAACAAAACATCTCAAAACCAAGAAGAAAAATAACTAATGTAATACATTATTCCTCCAATTATTAATAAGCCTCTCCCTATTGCTTGAATACAAAAATATTTGATAACTGATTCTTTACTTAGTGATATATACTCCCTATCTATTAACATTAATGGGATCGCTCCGAAAAACCTTAATTCTAGACCAACCCAGCAAACTACCCAATTTGAAGATGATAACCTAATTAATGGACCTAAAAAAAGTACTAATAAAAACAACAAGTTTCCTGAACCCAAAAGGCAGAAGAATCTTAATCTATGCTTATCAACATCAATGATACCCGTTCATCCGGCGTCTACCCACTATCATCCTTAAAGAAAAATAATGAAAAAAAAAAACAAGTTTATTACTATTTATGAAACAACCTTTTCACTTAGTTGAATACAGGCCTTGGCCAATTTTAAGATCCTTTGCCATTTTATGTATGCCTACAGGACTTGTCATGTATATCCGAATAGGAAGTTATAGCTTATTAGCGCTAGGCGCTATCACTACTACGTTTATTTGTTATCTTTGGTGACGGGACGTAGTTCGGGAATCTACTTTCCAAGGACATCACACTTCCTATGTTATTTCAGGCTTAAAAGCAGGATTTATTCTTTTTATTGTATCAGAAGTATGCTTCTTTTTCTCATTCTTTTGAGCTTATTTTCATAGGAGTTTGGCTCCTACTTTAGAGCTAGGCTCTGTGTGGCCTCCAGTAGGAATTTCCACCTTATCACCCTTTCAGGTCCCATTACTTAATACATCTGTTCTACTATTATCTGGTGTAAGGGTTACTTGAACCCATCATAGATTAGAAAAGGGAGATAAGAGAAGGGCTCTGCAGGGATTATTTCTTACATTAGCTTTAGGCTTTTATTTTTTATGACTGCAATATGGAGAATATAATGAAACAGCTTTTACTATTGCAGATAGCGTTTATGGATCGACCTTTTTTATTGCAACAGGATTTCATGGTATGCATGTTATAGTAGGAGCAACGTTTTTAACCATTTGCTTCTTACGAATGTTAAACCTTCATTTTGATAAAGGTCATCACTTAGGATTTATTGCTGCTGCTTGATATTGACATTTTGTAGACGTAGTCTGATTATTTTTATACGTTAGAATTTACTGATGAGGATCATTCTAGAATAGCTTAATTCCTAAAGCACTGACATTGTAACTCAGAGATAAATAAGATTTTTTCTAGAATATACCCAAATCTTGCCTATGAAAAGAAAGTTCACCAAATACTGATGAATTCAATATTTTGTTATGATAAAGGTTTTGAAAACCTTTTTGGAGAAAAAATTTCTCAACAAATTTACGTAGATTAAAAAATAACCGTAATGGAATGTTTATTTTGATGGCTAGTTTCACAGTTATTCTATGTTTAATCTTAATCATTGTTTACTATATAACAAATTTTATTTCTTATTCAGATTTAAGAGAAAAATTAACTCCATTTGAGTGCGGGTTTGATCCTTTAAGAAAAATACGGTCCCCTTTTTCTATCCGTTTCTTCTTATTAGTAGTATTATTCTTAATTTTTGATGTAGAGATTGCTCTATTATTTCCAGTAATATCTCTCTTTCAGTCGAGTATATCATTACTAGTGAGGGGATCGCTATTACTATTCATTCTTATTTTGCTATTCGGTATATTTCACGAATGAAACGAAGGAGCCTTGGATTGATTAAATATATAAATAGGTAAGCTAAATTGAAGCTATTGGGCTCATAACCCAACAATGGATTTAACTCCTCTATTTAAACTTTGTGATGATTAACAATTAACTTAGATTAAACTTCAAGCATGGTAATTAAAGTAAACTAAAGTAATTAATCCAAAAATTTACTCAACCCAGCAAGTGACATTAAACTATAATAGAAATAATAATTTAATTTAGTCTAAAATCTAGACCAATTAGGTGCCAGCAGTCGCGGTCATACCTGATAGATGAGTTAATTCCTTCAGACCAGCCATAAAGAAAAAAGTTCTATATATAGGTGAAATTTTTATAGAAATAAATTCTTCCTTCTTTAATTTAACACTGCTCAATCTCCAATAATAAACTAGGATTAGATACCCTATTATATAGAGTATAAATTTCAGGTCTAAGCACTATTACTAAAAAGTTAAAACTTAAATCACATGGCGGCTGTTAGAAATTTCAGGGGAACTTGCCAAGTTAATGATATTCCTCAAAATGACACTACTTCTATTTACCAAAGTTTGTATATCGCCGTCTTCAGCCTTCATTTTAGATGAATCCTAAATGTTAAATTACAAAAAGACAGGTTTTGATGCAGCCAATATAGAAGCCTTAGGTGAGTTACAATAAAAACTATAAATATGGACTCTCTTTGAAAAAGAAGAGATAAAAGTGGACTTGAAAGTAATTATTATAATAAATATTTATTGAATAAATAAACTAACTGTGCACAAATCGCCCGTCGCTTTCGTTGAAAAATGAAATAAGTCGTAACATAGTAGGTGTACTGGAAAGTGCACCTGTCTTTATGGTGAAAATTTTATCACATTATCTTTTCGAGGTAAAGTTGGACCTGTGTCCTAAAGATAAAAGTAATTATATTTGAAAGCGAAGAATACGCACTAAGTTTCGGCCTTAGCCTTGAGAATTAAATCTCTCAAATAAGTGATAACAGATTTATTTTCATCCTTAGATTGTATACAGGCTGGAAGATTCTCTATTTTTATATGAATTACTCCGATTTTTTTAGCATCCATTTTTGTAGTTTCTAATTCTTGAGGACAATCTTATACAAAAACTATTCTAATAACGATCTCCATTAACAGGGAGACACGGCAAAAGATACTTCCAGGTTTTACTTTAATATTATTTGCATTAATGCTTTATTTGTTATTTATAAATTTTTTGGGATTAGTGCCTTTTATTTATGGTCCCACAAGAAACATTTGGGTCTCTGCATCCTTAGCTTTAGTATTTTGAAGTCTATTAATTTTTTCTGGATGAACAAAATTTCCTAAAGAGTCTGCTGCTCATTTTGCCCCTGCTGGAGCACCTAGGAGCTTTGTACCTTTTCTAGTAATTATTGAAACAGCCAGAATTCTAATTCGACCGTTAACGCTAACTATTCGAATTATTGCTAATATTAGAGCAGGACATATTATTATAGGTTTGATTGCCACTTCTCTAGCGTCTAGAGGTATCATTGCTGTTGGATTTGTTTTTATAGCCCACATTGGTTATAATATATTCGAGGTATTTGTATGTACAATTCAAGCTTATGTTTTTTCTTTACTCGTTAAGTTGTACGGAGAAGAACATCCAACATTTCACTAATATTTAGGTGTATTAGAAAAAGAAGCTAATGGAGCATTTGGTTGTTACCCAAATATTGCACAAGTTATAAGTAGTTGTGCCTTTTTTAATGCCTCAGTTAAGTCCAATAATAGGATTACTTATCTTCATTGCAGTGTTATTTTCTTATACAATTCTTCTAGCTAGATTAAGAAAGAAAGCTCCCCTTATTCGCTCAACAAAAATAAGAAAAAGATTTAAAAAATCTTTAAAAGTGTTCAATTAAAATTTTCGAAATGGCAGAATAATGCATAAGCCTTAAGAGCTTATCATGGTCCAAAGACCTTTCGTAAATCTATTTGGTGTAAAGCACGGGAGATTTTGATTCTCCAAGAGAACTTATATTCACTAGATTGGCTAACCATAATGAAAGCCTTAGAGTCTCTTTAAGGCCGCAATTAATTTAGACTCTAAGTCTAGTAATAATAATAATTATGAGGGGGAAAATAAGTTGCTATACTCTGACAAAACTAGACCATATATTGACTCATTACTAATATCATGGAATTTAGAAAAAGCAATTAAACAATCTGAATTTTATAATCAACAACAAAGGAAATATATGCCCAAATAAAGTTAAACAACAATATTCCTTCACTGGAAACCCACCAAGAAAATAAGAAGAAAGGGATCCATGATTTAATGAAGAGTACAAATACATATTGTACGCCGCTCTAAAAAATACCATAGCACCTATAATTAAAACTAACCAAAAATTACTAAATCATAAACTGGGAATAATTGCCATCTCTCCTATTAAATTTAACGTCGGAGGACAAGCCATATTAATACAGCAAAAAATAAACCATAGTATCCTTAAAACAGGATAAACTTGAAGGATTCCCTTTATATAAGGTATATTACGTGTATGTCTCTTTTTATAGGAAAAGTAGGCCAGACAAAACATAGCAGAAGAGGAGAATCCATGAGCTATTATTGTAATTATGGCTCTTATAACTCCCCAACAATTATCTAGTAAAATACCAGCCGAAACAATTCTTATATGTCCGACTGAGGAATAAGCAACTAATGATTTTACGTCAACCTGACGTAAACATATTAATGTAGCAATAAGTCCTCCCCACATACTTAACGCAATAATTAAATAGGAAAATTTATCTAATATTATATTAAAACAATAGTTTATTTGAATAATTCCGTATCCTCCTAACTTTAGTAAAATACCAGCCAAAATCATAGACCCAGCTAAGGGAGCTTCCACATGTGCCTTTGGTAACCATAAATGCACCCCATATATAGGTAATTTTACTAAAAAGGCTCCGTAAATTATTAAAGAACTAATCCCCCAAATCATTGGCCTAGATAACTGCAGAAAATATATATTTATTCTAGATATCGAAAAACAGTGTTTTAAGATTATAATAAGCAGAGGCAAAGACGCCCCAACCGTGTATAGTATTATGTATGTACCAGCTTGTAAACGTTCAGGCTGGTATCCTCATCCAATAATTAATAGTAAAGTAGGAATTAAAGAAATCTCAAAAAAGACATAAAATATTATTAAATTGCATGAAGAAAAAGCTAAAGTCAAAGATAGACACAACATTAATAAAGAAAAACTATAAGCTTTAGACGCTTTTTCTTCAGGTGTTGCTATTAGTGCAAAAAATGATAGCAAGCATCTCAAAAAAACTAGCAAACCAGAAAGTATAGAAATTCTAAAAAGAGTATCTATATAAAGACTAAAATTTTGGTTTAAAATAAAAAAGCCAATAATAGTAGAAAATCTTAAGACAATAGCTATAGCTCTTCATTCAATAAATAATATACCAGAACAAAGCACTAATACAAGCTCAACCAAATGAAAATGGAAAATTAGATTTCCCGAACTCAAGTTAGCAGCCTAAGTTTCAAATTTTCAAATCGCTAAGTAAAAAAGAATCAAACTATATAGAATATAAATTTTAAGTTTTTACTATATAACTTTTTAGTTAAGCTAAATAGCAATAATGGTCTGGTGATAATTAAACGGTAACATTGTTTATCAGTTACTTAATGGAGCTAGAATCTTTTTATAATGACAGAATTATCAAACTTGTTTCTCCTCTTAGAAATATATTTATCTGTGTATTTGGGTGGGAATTATCCGGAGCTGAGGAGACTTTCCTGTCGTCAAGTTTGCAACTTATTATTTTTCTTAAACTACAGCCCTGGATAATAAAGGTAATCTAGGATTATTTTTGGGTCCACAGACCAAAGTTTTGCGATTTAATTAAACTAACCTTTATCTCTAAACTAAATTCATTAGTCTTTCTACTTGGAAGGTAAACGTACGTTTAATACTTTTTAGAGATATTAAAATTCTAAATTGCAGAAATCTTCTAAATCAATAGTCTCTACTACAATCGGTATAAAAGAATGATTAGCCCCACAGATTTCTGAACATTGACCATAAAATACTCCTGGCTTTTCCACAAATATTCTCATACTATTTAATCGTCCTGGAACAGCATCTATTTTTACTCCTATTGCAGGAAGGGTTCAGGCATGCAATACATCAGCTGATGTAGTAATAACAGTTGTCTCTATACCAAAGGGTACCACAGCTCGATTATCAACTTCTAGAAGTCGATAATCCCCTTGGTTTAAATCATTTTCAGGAATTATATAAGAATCAAATCTTCCTCTATTTGTGAAAGGAATTTCGTAGCTTCAGTATCATTGATGGCCTGTAGCTTTTAAAATAATCCCTCTATTTCTTTGCTCATCTAATAAATAAAGTAAACGAAGAGAAGGTAATGCTAACCAAATTAGCAATAAGGCTGGTACAATAGTTCACACAGTTTCTAACCGTTGGGCCTCAAATATAACCCGAGAAGTGAAAGTGTTTAAAACTAGTTTTAGACCTAGCGTTGCCACAAATACAAAAATACCTAAAAGAAGTACTATCGCATGATCATGGAATAAGAATATTTCACTTTGTAAAGGAGAAGCAGCATCAATAAGCATTAGTTGACCTCAAAATCTCATATTAAACAAAAGAATATCCTCTATATTTACAGCTTCAATGTAATGCTTTAAAATTTAAGCTATTTGTTTTTAATTTAGTTACAAATATATATTGCATTTAACGCTCGACAAGCTATTGTTTTTTTTAAACTAAACTAAAAATTTAAAAACTTTTTTCATAGAGTTGGTATTCTAATTAGAAGAATAAAAGATAAAAAATATAAAATTCTCACCGGTACTGCCAAAGTGGCGTAAGGTTCTTCAATAGGACAAGCACCTAACCAAGTAAGTAGAACAAAAAATACAATTAAATTTCAGTAAACTACTTGATAAGGAGGGGAGAATGATGCAGGAACAATTTTTCCGTATAATGCTCTCAGCGGTAAAACGTATAAAATTATCACTGAGGCAGCTAAAGCAATAACTCCTCCTAGTTTTCTTGGAATCGAACGCAGAATTGCATAAGCAAAAAGAAAATACCATTCGGGCTGAATATGAACAGGGGTAACTATAGGACTAGCATGATTAAAGTTTTCTGGGTCTCCTAAAATTCTAGGAAAAAAGAATCCAAAACTTACCATTATTCCTAATAATACTAAGAACCCGACAATATCCTTTCAAGAATAATATGGATGAAAAGGAATTTTTCTCATGTGGTTTAGCTCTCCTAAAGGATTAGTTGAACCCTTCTCATGTAAGAATAAAATATGCAATCCTCTTAGAGCACCAATTAGAAATGGCAAAATAAAATGTAAAGAAAAAAATCGGTTTAAAGTAGACTGACCAACTGAAAATCCCCCTCAAATCCATTCCACAACTGAAGTCCCCAAATAGGGAATAGCAGAAACTAAATTAGTAATAACAGTAGCACCTCAGAAAGACATCTGTCCTCAGGGTAAAACATATCCTAAAAATGCTGTTGCTATTCTAACAAGAAAAATTGTCACTCCTACTATCCAAGTATGTGGTTGCGAAATATAACTCTGGTAATATAAACCACGACCAATATGTAAGTATAGAAACACGAAGAACAAAGATGCTCCGTTTGCATGAAGATTTCGGAAAAGTCATCCAGCCGGAACATCACGCATAATGTGAATAACAGAGGCAAACGTATTAGTTATGTCAGCTGTGTAATGTATAGACAAAAACAAACCTGTTAAAATTTGCAAGCCTAATAAAAGACCTAAAATAGAACCCCCATTTCATCAAATAGAAAATCTTATAGGACTCGGAAGACCTAATAATTGTTCTGTAGGGTTAGCGGAACGTAATTTATGCATTAAAAGTTTAATGTTGTTAAGGATATAACGTAATCATTCCCTCGAACTCGCAAAATTCTTACTAATAAAGCTAGTCCTAATGCAGCTTCACAAGCCGCAAAGGTTAATAAAATTAAAAAAATATGGAAGCTAGAACCGTAAAGCAGAGAAAATGAAAACAAAAAAACAAGTAACCTTAATATTAGTGCTTCAAGACTAATTAATAAAGTAAGAATATGTATATTTAGTTTCGAGAATACAAAAAGAGCTGTTGTTAACCCAATTCAAGAAGCCTTCATAAGGAACATCGAAGTTAGAATACTCATTTTCGGCTTTGAAGGCCAAAGGTTTAAATTCTTAACCTATAACTCCACGCATGAGACAAGAAGTCATAAATAAATTTACAATTTACCGCCTAATTTCAGCCATCAAAAACAAATTAAATGTTTACTGCCAGTAAAATTATACATAATGCACACAAAGAAAACGGAAGAAAAGATTTTCAGCATAATATTATTAATAAATCATAACGGAACCGGGGATAAGCTCCACGGACTAGCAAGAATATAATAGCCACAAAAAGAACTTGCATAGAAAGTGCTCAAGACCTAAAAACAACTTGAGGGAAAAATCAAATACAAGTTGTTGCAGATATAAATAAAATTCTCGCATATTCAGCTAAAAAAAGTATAGCAAAAAGACCTCCACCAAATTCAATATTAAATCCAGAAACTAATTCAGATTCTCCTTCAGCAAAATCAAAAGGTGCTCGATTAGTTTCAGCAACAGTACTAGTAAACCAGACTATTAGCATAGGAATTAGAAGAATACAAATAGGAAACTTCAATTTTATAACTTCTTCTCAAGAATAAGAAGACAAAATAAATGCACTGTACAATAAAAGTAATAAGAGCCTAACTTCATAAGAAATAGTTTGAGCAGAAGCACGCAAGGCACCTAAAAAAGCATACTTTGAGTTAGAAGCTCATCCTGCTAATATTGTCCCATACACATTTAATGAAGTAATACAAAAGAATAAAAGTAATCCTCAGGTTACAAACTTATTAGAAAAAGATCTAGGGTATAAATACCATACTCTTAGTCCCAAAACTAAACTAAGTAGAGGAGCAAACAAAAATATATATTGGTTCCTTCCATAGGGTAAAACTTTTTCTTTAAGAAAAAGTTTTACTGCATCAGCTAAAGGCTGAATAATACCTCAAAGACTTACTTTGTTTGGCCCTTTCCGTAATTGTACATATCCAAGAACTTTTCGCTCTAATAAAGTAAAAAAAGCCACAGCAAGAAGAACACATAAACAAGTTAGAATACTAGACACTAAATAAACCACCAAAAATTACGAAGAAAATAACGAAAAAACATAAAATAATTAAGCGAGAATTAGGTCAAACACCTTCTTGGGTTACTAAAGCTCCTCACCAATACGTTCTTTTTTTCAATATATAATAAGGTTCTACTCAACCATTATCTAGAATTTTCATCTTATCTATTAGAAAACTTAAAGGCTTTACTCTTCCGTACACTAAAGGAGTTAGAAAGAATAAAGTAGACATCAAGAATCTTTTTTTCCTTATGCTTGTTTCCATTAATCCATAAATAATTCCTAGTATCGTAACTAAATTAATTAAGGAACTTTCAAATCTTGGTAAAAAAGGAAGTTCCAAAGTTGATAATTCAATTCTCGCGATCAACTTACCCCCAGTGATAGCACCTAGAGAAAGAATAGCAACAGGTATTGTAGTATAAGTTCTTGAGCATCTTGATAACAAAGAAATACCTGTTTTATCCCATGAAACAGCTTTCAAAGTTCGAAAGACATACTTAGCTGTAAACATTGTTGCTACTATTATAACAATAACACTAAATAAGTTAATGGGACTTATGAATATCATTTCCAGGATTAAATGTTTGGAGTAAAAAGCTCTTATAAACGGAGCACCAATTAGACATAGACTCCTAACGTTAAACATAATGCAAGTAGTCGGTATTATTACACCAACACCCCCTATCATACGAATATCTTGAACACCGAAAGTCACTATTAAAATGTGCCCTGCAGCCAAAAACAATAAGGCTTTAAAAAGAGCATGAGTATATAAGTGGAATAACCTTAAATAAGGGAAATTCATACCTAAGCTAAAAACCATTACACCTAATTGTCTTAAAGTAGACAGAGCAATAATTTTTTTAATATCATTTTCGTATGTCGCACCCCATCTCCCTAAAAGACAAGTTACAGACCCACATAAAAGTAATATTGTGGAAATGTTTTGGCTCAAGCTTAAATTATGACTTAATCGAATAATTAAAAAAATACCTGCAGTAACTAGAGTCGAAGAATGAACTAATGCACTTACAGGAGTAGGGGCAGCCATAGCCGCAGGTAGCCAGGAGCTAAATGGAAATTGAGCCCTTTTGGTTAAAGCAGCTACACAAAATAACAGTACTAACCTAGAACTATAAAATATTTTTTCTCTTATAGAAAAAAACGTAAATTGACCTTCAATTAAAAATAAGAATATTCTTAATACAATAATTACATCCCCGAGACGGTTAATTATTAAAGTTTGAAACCCAGCTAATTGTGATTCCTTTCTTTCGTAGTAAATAATTAGGGCAAAAGAAGTAATACCAAGACCGTCTCACCCAATAAGGAGAAAGAAAATAGAACCTGAAAAAATAAGGAGATTTATTGAAATTACAAAAGATAATAGAATCCAGATAAACCGTTCTGAAAAAGGGTCTTCTTCCATATACTTCTGGGAAAAAATAAATACCGAGCCAGAAATCAAAGTTACAACTATCCTGAATCTAATACTAATTTTATCAAAAATTAACCTTAAAGAAAAACTACAACTATTCAGTTCATAAAGCTTTAACTCTACAATAGTAGTTTCATTTAATTTTATAAGCCAATATGTTCTAAGCCCCATCACTAAGGAATAACAAAACAGTAAAATAGAAAACTTCAACCTCTTAATTTTTCTCATCTCCTACAGAAAAGCATCCAGGTCCTGAAACCCGTACAACTACTAATAATAAAATTAATAGAAGAATTGCCATAAATAAGAAAATAGAAAGATTCCTTCTTTCTAATAAACTCTCTCCGTTAATTCAAGCTCTAAATCCTAGAAACTTAGGGTCTAAAGAACCCTTCCTGTTCATTGATAATAGAAAAGAAATAGATAATCCAAATACTAATCCATTAATTCTAAATTTAAAAGGATAGTTTCTACTAATCAAACAAATATAAATAAACAAAACAAGAAGACCTCCCACATATACTAAAAAAAGTACATAAGAAAATCAAAATCTAGAAAATAAAGAAATGAATCTAACAAAAAGAACTCTAATTGCTACAATTATTCCAACTATTCTCACGGGATTCTTAAATAGTGGAAAACAGAAAATCAAGGACATACATAATCAACTTAGCAAAGACAATTCAAAAATAGCTTAATATTAGCTATCCTCTAACTCCCAAAGTTAGTATTCTGAAAAACTCTTTTTGAAATAAACTGGTTTAGAGATATATTATCTTCTTTTTAGTTGCAAACCAAATCTTCTACTTATAAAGTACAAAACCGACTAATATTTAAATATTATATACTGATCCTAAATCAGTCGCATTCCTGTTCTGCCAAGTCAATCTTTATGTAAAAACATTAAAAATTGGTCCTTTCGTACTAAATTTTTTAGTTAAAAAGATAGAATCTGACCTGGCTTACACCGGTCTGAACTCAGATCATGTGGGAATTTTAGTTCGAACAGAACTTTCCTATAAAACGGCTAGCCTTATAGTTTCCCAGTCCAACATCGAGGTCACAAACTTATTTTTTAGATAATGCTGTTATCCCTAAGGTAATTTATACATATTTTATATAATCGATTAGTAATAATTAAAGAAATTGAAGTTTTCTTAAGTTGCCCCAACTAAACTATAAAAGACACATCAATAATATCTATTTTAAGGTAAATTCTAAGGGTCTTCTCGTCTTTTTTCTTTTTGCTGGACTTTTTCATCCACATAGTAATTTCGAATAATTATTTAAGAGACAGCTAAGCCACGTAACTCCATTCATACCTGACTCCAATTAAAAGCCAATTGATTTCGCTACCTTAGCACGGTCAAAGTACCGCGGCCATTCATATTTATTTACATTGGGCAGGTTTGACTTAAGATTTATTTCCTTAAGCTATGTTTTTGGTAAACAGTCGAAGCTTATTTTTGCCGAGTTCCTTTTATATAATTAAAATAATAATAACTGTTTCATTCTTAGTGTAATAAAATAAAATTATTAAATCTTATACTACTTATTTATACATTATTAATTCTAAAGCAAGTTTTATAGAAAGGCCTAGTAAGATTAGATAAATCTACTAAAAAATTAATATTTAGGTACTAAAACTTTTATAAGATCAATTTTTAAAACCAAATATTATAATTAAAAATTTTACTAACAAGAAATCTCATCACTTCTTGTATAAATTAATCAGCACTAAATGCTTTTACTAAACTTCTAGATATCTTAAGAATTGAAAGTTTTTCACTCCTATTTATTAATCTGTTTAACCATATTTCCACATAATTTCAGTATTACTAATTTAAAGTTAATAAATAGCTCTCCTTAGTTCGAGAATTATAATAATATATAATTTTAGTATAACCATTATTCAAAAGGTATAAGCGATTACCAATATATTTTTGCTGTATTCCAATTATGTAACTTCAAGAAAAAATTATTAATATATAGTAAAAATATAAGGATCTAAATTAAGAATTTTTTCAATGTAACTGAAATGTAAAATTTTATACTTTCCTTACAATGTAAACTAATTAGACTACAAAAGTTGCAGAGCACTCTGTATTTCTGTGGAAATCTAAAGGGAGAACTTCCTCTCATTCACGAGAAATTGATGGAGCTTTACTAAATAAAACACTTCGTTGACTTGTTAAAGATTCTCATAAAATGAAAATAAACATAATAACAGCAAAAATAGAAAAAAGAGACCCAAAAGAAGATACCTGATTTCATTTAAAATAAGCATCTGGATAATCTGAGTAACGTCGCGGCATCCCAGCAAGTCCTAAAAAATGTTGTGGGAAGAAAGTTAAATTAACTGCACAAAATATTACTAAAAAGTGAGACTTAGCTCATCGTTCATGAAGAGTTAACCCTGTTATTAAAGGGAATCAATAAACAAAACCTCCAAAAATAGCAAATACTGCACCTATTGATAAAACATAATGGAAATGAGCAACTACATAATAAGTATCATGAAGAACGATGTCTAAAGATGAATTTGAAAGAACAATTCCTGTTAAGCCCCCCAGGGTAAAAAGAAAAATAAATCCCAAAACTCAATATATTGATGCATCAAACGGTCCTCGGCTTCCATATAAAGTTATTAATCAACTAAAAACTTTGATACCAGTAGGAACAGCAATAACCATAGTGGCAGCAGTAAAGTACGCTCGGGTATCAACATCCATACCAACCGTAAATATGTGATGAGCTCAGACAATAAACCCAAGAATACCAATAGAGATTATTGCATAAATCATTCCTAATGTTCCAAAAGCTGGTTTTAAAGTAAAATTTCTCAAAATATGAGAAATTATACCGAAACCAGGAAGAATTAAAATATATACTTCAGGGTGTCCAAAAAATCAGAACAAATGTTGGTAAAGAATAGGATCCCCTCCACCGGCAGGATCAAAGAAGCTAGTGTTAAAATTACGGTCAGTTAAAAGTATAGTAATAGCTCCAGCTAATACTGGAAGAGATAGAAGCAGTAAAAAAGCAGTAACTAAAACTGATCATACAAATAATCTAACTCGTTCCATAGTCATTGAAGTAGAGCGTATATTAAAAATAGTAGTAATAAAGTTCATTGCACCTATAAGGGAGGAGGCCCCTGCTAAATGTAGAGAAAAAATAGCTAGGTCAACCGAACTACCACCATGAGCAACTGGCCCAGACAATGGGGGATACACAGTTCAACCAGTTCCAGCACCACCTTCTATAAGAGTTGAACATAATAAAAGAATAAAAGAAGGTGGCAATAACCAGAATCTTATATTGTTTATACGAGGAAAGCTTATATCAGGTGCACCAATTAGTAAAGGCACTATCCAATTTCCGAATCCACCAATTATTAAAGGCATAACTATAAAGAAAATTATCACAAATGCATGAGCTGTGACAATAACATTATAAAAATGATCGTCACCAAGGAAAGCTCCAGCAGTCCCTAATTCGAAGCGAATTAAAAGACTTAGTCCAGTTCCCACTAGACCACACCATATTCCTAGAAGTATATATAGTGTCCCAATATCTTTATGATTAGTTGAAAATAATCAACGCAT